TTGATATGTATATTCCATAAAAAAAAAATATTTTCTCTTAATCTTAATTAATTGTTTCTGATTCATCGGCTCTTATTTCTTTTGAAAGGAGTCGGTTAATAAAAAAGTTAAGATATACAAACCTTAAATAGAATTTTTTTGGCTTTAATTATTCTGACTCAACTATCTCAAATAGTTTATTTCAAAACAAGAGGTTAGAATTGGTGAAATGATATGACCAAGTTACTCATGAAAAAAAAAAGTACTTTGGTTTAATTATTAAGTCAAATCGTATGAAGATACAAAAAAAGAAAAATTGATATTTTCATTTTTATTACAATAATTTATTTATATCTCTAGAGCAGGGAAAAATAGTTACACCAAAAACCCTTATTTTGATATGAATCATCAAATAACCATAATTTGACCCATAAAATATTTTTTTTTTAGTTGGGTTATTAAGAAGCATTAACCAATTCATTTTAGACCCGATTGATTGTCTTCTATTACAATAAAATAAATTTCTATTTGCAGGAAGAACTATGATAGACAGACAACCAACACTTGACTTTACATAAAAAAAAAAGGAATTCCTAAAAAAGTTTTTTGATTTTTATAAAAGAATCTATCCTGTATCTTTTAACAGATTAACTACTAGTCTCATTCCAATTTTCAAATGAAAATGAGATGTACTTTTTTCTCGAATTTGACCAATTCATAATAGAAAAAGAAAAAAATTCTTTTTAAAGAATAACATCAAATTTTTGTTGCTAGTCAAATTTGATGCGATTTTTCTATATCCATATTTTTATGACGTGAATACAATCTCGAAAAAAATCGATAGATAATTATAATTAATAGTAAAGAGCAATTGATTTGGAACAATAGATGTCTTTGACATCCAACTATAGCAATGAATAACCTATTAGAATTTTTTAATGGCAGTTCCAAAAAAACGCACCTCTATATCAAAAAAACGAATTCGTAAAAATATTTGGAAAAGGAAGGGATATTGGGTAGCATTGAAAGCTTTTTCGTTAGCGAAGTCTCTTTCTACGAGGAGTTCAAAAAGTTTTTTTTGTGCGACAAATAAATAATCAAAGGTTGGAAAAATAGAAAGTAGAATAAAAATTTTTTTGTCTACTGAATCCTAAAAGTCGTTTTTTTGTTTGAAAAAAGAATAAACGCAAGGTTTCGCCTTTCTTTTTAGTATGTTTTATCATTTTTAGGATGGGGATTTTTTTTTTCCCCATCGATTTTTTATAATTCGATAAGAACAAAGTTTTTTCTTTGTTATTTATAGTATTTTAAACTATATATTAGATATTAGAATCTATTTCGACTACTAGAGAATAGAGAAGAGCAGGTAGAATATTTTTAGGAAAAATTAATCGATCATTAAAACTAATTGATTAAGTTTAAAATTTGTTTTATCATCTTCTAAAGCATTATTTCTCTAAATTCATATCACCATATATTCCTAACTTTTCATCCAATTAATAACCCCCGTTCCCTTTTTTCGGTGATTATACAAAGACCGTGCCGGTTTTAAGGAATCTTTTTTGATCTTATGTTTCGACTGGAGGATCAATCACGATATATCTTAATTTAAAAAATGAAAATATTTTGTTGAATGTTGAAGTAATGAACGGTACAATTATGCTATAAATTGAAAATTTTTATTATATGATATACGCGTATGTTTGGCCTAATACCTAACAATATTTAATTGATTTGCTAAAAATCTTAACGCAAATTCTCTAAACAATTAAAACCCCGACGATTGATGTAAAGCTATGCAAATATTTACATAAATCTATTGGGTGTATCGCTAAAATTGTGATATATATAAAACCCTTTTTTGTTCAGGGATCCTTTTTTTTTTTCGATTCATAAAATCAGATAAATTAAATGAGAAATGAATCGAAAAAAAATGCCAATTAGAAAGAACTTTTTTGAGTTTTATCTCTAGATTGAAGTCAGAACTATCTGGGTACAACAGTTCCTTTTTAGTAGAGCATAAACAAATAAATTAGGAAAAACCCCGGTGTTAAGTTAAATAAAATCGACATCCTAATAAAAAATTAAAAGTTCTAATAAAAAAAATGATCAAAATAAAGATTATTACTGAAATTGGTCCATTCAAATCCCTAATTTTTAAACAAGTTTTTATTCATCAATTTAAAAGTTTCCTAAAAGATATTGCATTGAATTGCTTCCTTCAATCTCGACGATTGAATAAAAACGGGTTAGTATGGTTTCGAGCAAGCCGCTATGGTGAAATCGGTAGACACGCTGCTCTTAGGAAGCAGTGCTAGAGCATCTCGGTTCGAGTCCGAGTGGCGGCATGGCATTTTCGAAACTAAAGGAGTAAGTCCTATTAAAACGAAGTCCTATAATGAATCCAATTCCCAATTTCAATTCCGATAATTGAAAGACCTTCCTTGTTTTTAATTTAAAAATTCAAATTTTATGATATTTTCAACTTTAGAGCATATATTAACCCATATATCCTTTTCGGTCGTTTCAGTTGTAATTACAGTGCATTTAATAACCTTATTAGTCGATGAAATCGTAGGACTATCTGATTCGTCCGAAAAAGGCATGCTAGCTACTTTTTTCTGTATAACAGGATTATTAGTTACCCGTTGTATTTATTTGGGACATTTACCATTAAGTGATTTATATGAATCATTAATCTTTCTTTCATGGAGTTTATCCATTATTCATCTGGTTCCCTACTTTAATTTTAATAAAAAAAAAAACCGTTTCAATTTAAACGCAATAACCGCCCCAAGTGCTATTTTTACCCAAGGTTTTGCTACTTCGGGTCTTTTAACTGAAACGCATCAATCTGCAATATTAGTCCCTGCTCTTCAATCCCATTGGTTAATGATGCACGTAAGTATGATGGTCTTAAGCTATGCGGCCCTTTTGTGCGGATCATTATTATCACTAGCCCTTCTAGTCATTACATTTCGAAAATTCATAATGATTTTTAGTAAAAGCAACAACTTCATAAATAAACCATTTTCCTTCGGAAAGATTCACTACGCGAGCGACAGAACCTGTGTTTTACGAAACACTTCGTTTCTTTCTTCTAGGAATTATTACAGATCTCAATTAATTCAACAATTGGATCTTTGGAGTTATCGTATTATTAGCCTAGGGTTTATCTTTTTAACCATAGGTATTCTTTCGGGAGCGGTGTGGGCTAATGAAGCGTGGGGGTCATATTGGAATTGGGATCCCAAAGAGACTTGGGCTTTTATTACTTGGACCATATTTGCGATTTATTTACATACTCGAAAATTTTTTGAAAGTCTAAATTCCGCAATTGTGGCCTCGATGGGCTTTCTCATAATTTGGATATGCTATTTTGGGGTTAATCTATTAGGAATAGGGTTCCACAGTTATGGTTCATTTACATTACCATCTAATTGAATTGAAGAACGGATTTGACGAATACAAACATAGGACAACGTAAGCATATATATATAAGGAAAACTTCGTGTAAGCCATTGAGAACCCCCTGAATCACTTCATTTTCATTACTTGATTCAAATTCAAAGGATTCTCAACGGCTTACATTTCTAGTTAAAATAGAATTCCAATTCATTTTTTTTTTTTTTTTTCTAAAAAAAAAAGTTTTTTTTTTTTCATTTTACAACGACCCATTTTCAAAATCATAGGATTTCTGTTTGATCTTTTGGTTTCTTAAGGAAAACTAGCGCTAAAAAAATTAGATAGAATAGCTTCAACCTTCTCAACTGATAGTGAGAAAACGAAATCCGGATAAATACCAATAGCTATTACAGGTAGAAGTATAGAGATCGAAACAAATAACTCTCGCGGCCCAGAATCAAAAAAATAAGAATTTGGGGCATTAAAAAGCTTGTATCCATAGAACATCTGGCGTAACATAGATAACAAATAAATAGGAGTTAATATCATTCCAATTGCCATTACAAAAGTAATTACTATTTTTGTCATTAAAAAGAATTTTTGGCTAGTAAGGATTCCAAAAAAAACTATCAATTCTGCAACAAAACCGCTCATACCGGGTAATGCAAGAGAGGCCATCGACAAGATACTGAAAGTCGTGAATATTTTTGGAATTGCAATAGCCATTCCGCCCATTTCGTCGAGATAAACAAGACGTATTCTATCATAACTCGTTCCTGCCAAGAAAAAAAGCGCAGCGCCAATAAATCCATGAGATATTATTTGTAAAATAGCCCCGTTGAGTCCTGTATCGCTTATCGAACCAATTCCTATAATTATGAAACCCATATGAGATACGGAGGAATAAGCTATTCTTTTTTTTAAATTACGTTGCCCTGGAGACGTTGAAGCTGCATAGATTATTTGAATTGTGCCTACTATGATCAACCATGGAGAAAATATAGAATGAGCGTGAGGGAATAATTCCATATTTATCCGAACCAATCCATACGCTCCCATTTTTAATAAGATTCCGGCTAGAAGCATACAAGTACTGTAATGTGCCTCTCCGTGAGTGTCTGGTAACCATGTATGTAAAGGTATAATCGGCGATTTGACAGCAAAAGCAATAAAAAATCCAATATAAAATAAAATTTCCAGTGCTACAGGATACGATTGATTAGCTGATGTTTCAAAATTGAATGTTGGTTCATTAGAACCATATAAACCAATACCTAGAACTCCGATTAATAAAAAAACAGAACCCCCTGCGGTGTACAAAATAAATTTTGTAGCTGAATACAAACGTTTCTTTCCCCCCCACATGGATAAAAGTAGGTAAACCGGAATTAATTCTAACTCCCACATGATGAAAAAAAGTAAAAGGTCTTGAGAAGAAAATGATCCTATTTGACCGCTATACATTGCTAACATCAGGAAATGGAATAATCGGGAATCGCGAGTAACTGGCCGAGCCGCTAAAGTAGCTAAAGTAGTGATAAATCCTGTCAGCAAAATAGGTCCAATAGAAATTCCATCTATTCCCAACCTCCAGTAAAAAGAAAAAAAATGGATCCATTTATAATTCTCTGTCAGTTGGATTAATGGATCGTCCAATTGAAAATGATAACCAAATGTATAGGTTGTTAGAAGGAGTTCTATTATGCATATACAAATAGTATACCACCTAATTACTTTATTTCCTCTATGAGGGAGAAAGAAAATTAAGGAACCCACGGATATTGGCAAAACTACAACTAACGTTAACCAAGGAAAATAATTCGTGGTAAAAACAAGATACGTTTGGACCAGAAAAACCCGTGCTCAAAAAAAAATATCGTATTTTATTTTGAGCGCGGGTTTTTGTCGGTAAAAGTAAAAAAATCAAATATATTCAAGTAGGGTTTTCTGGAACGTATTAATAAGCTAGCCCCATACTTCGAGTTGTTTCATGCCATAAATAAACTCGAACACTCAAGAAATCCGTTGGACAAGCGGATTCACATCTCTTACAACCGACACAGTCCTCTGTTCTTGGAGCAGAAGCAATTTGCTTAGCTTTACACCCGTCCCAAGGTATCATTTCTAATACATCCGTGGGGCAGGCTCGGACACATTGAGTACACCCTATACACGTATCATAAATCTTTACTGAATGTGACATTGGATCTATAAATTTTTTGAACATCATAAAATTTCGATCTGGTAAACTTATAAATGAATCGTATATTTAGACACCAGATGAATCAATGATTTACCAGAACTTTTTAAATCAATCTCCTTCTGGACCGACTCATGGAAGGGAGCCAAGATACTTTGATTTCTTACATTTTCGCAAACATGATCATACATTATGTATAATAATGTATAATACATGCTAATTCGAGTTTATGACTATTCTAATTTCTTTGATGAATACTACTTATTCAACAAATTCGATTGATTAATACGAGTTGATTTTCTGTTACGATAAATTGACGAAACAATAGCTGGTCCAATAGCTGCTTCAGCGGCTGCAATAGCTATAACAAAAATTGAAAAAATATTTCCTTTTAATTGACGACTATCAAAAAAATCAGAAAATGTTACAAAATTTATATTAACTGCATTCAGTATAAGTTCAAGACACATAAGAGCTCTAACCATATTTCGGCTTGTGATCAATCCATAGATACCAATAGAAAATAAGTAGGCACTCAAAACAAGTACATGTTCGAGCATCATTGACCAACTCCTTATCAATTCAATTTTTATTGGTTTCAATATAATAGGAACAACAATTCAATGGGTTCAATTGACTAGAATCTAAAAAGTACGGAACATAGAAATATATTGGTAATACATCGAATAGAAGAATTTCTATTTTATACATCACAAATATTGAATTATATATTGAAGAGAAATATATGTGATAGCATAGAATGAAGTTTCAGTTGGATTGCCGTTGCTAATTCTATAGATTGATTTATTACTGGCGCGCCACAGCAATTGCACCTATCAAAGCGGCTAAAAGAATTATTGAAATGAATTCAAATGGAAGAAAAAAATCTGTTGATAAATGAATTCCAATTTGTTGACTATTACTTATCAAATCTTGTTCTATAATCTGGTTTGATCTTGTAGTCCAAATAATCCCGTACCATGACGTATCTGTAATAGTAGTCATTAGTAAAATAAAAATACTTGTACAAACCAGCAAAGTAACCCCACTCCCAACGGTCCAAAGATGAAAATCTTTGTAATATTCTGAACCATTCATGAACATCACAGCAAATATGATTAAAACATTTATAGCTCCCACGTAAATAAGGAGTTGTGCGGTAGCTACAAAATAAGAGTTTAATAGAATATAGAATAAGGATATACAAACAAGAACCAGCCCCAACGAAAAGGCAGAATAAATTGGGTTGGGAAGTAATACTACTCCTATACCTCCTAATATAAGACCCGATCCCAGAAAGACTAAAAGAAAATCGTGTATTGGTCCGGGCAAATCCATTATATGTAAAAAAGAGATAAACAAATCGAAATGTTTTTCATGACCTTATTGAGACCCGACCAGAAAAAATGATTTATAATCAACTCCTAATTGAATTAAATCCTAAGGGATGTGAATTAATGTGGGTACAAGTATTGGACTAATGTGATTCTTTATCTGAAAGAGTAGTTCGAATACGAAACTTTATTTCGAAATAATTCTATAGTCTATGGATAGTAATTAATTAATTTTCAATCCAAATTAAGACGGGATTCTTACCAACCAACGAATATTTAGGATTTATAAGTATTGACCAAACAAAACGAAAGAAACCTCATTCCTTTAGATCAAAAAGTAACTTTAGTAATTCGAAATTTTTCTTTAATCAAGGGATTGACTTATTTTTTATTTGAGGCGAATTCAAAATGGTTCGAATTGTATAATCGTCAATTACTGACATTGGTAAACGACCCAAAGCAATTTGATTATAATTTAATTCGTGACGATCATAAGTAGAAAGTTCATATTCTTCAGTCATTGATAAACAATTTGTTGGACAATACTCAACGCAGTTACCACAAAATATACAGATTCCGAAATCGATACTGTAATTAAGCAATCGTTTCTTGCGAAGATCAATTTCCAATTTCCAATCAACGACGGGTAGATCTATAGGACATACACGAACGCATACTTCACAAGCAATACATTTATCAAATTCAAAATGGATTCGACCACGGAAACGCTCCGCGGTGATTAGTTTTTCATAAGGATATTGAATAGTGACAGGTAAACGATTTGCGTGGGATAAGGTAATCATGAAACTTTGACCAATGTACCTTGCAGCTCGTACCGTTTGTTGACCATAATTCATGAACCCAGTTACCATAGGGAACATATCGTGAATATATATGAATATTGTTATGTTTGTTTATTTCTCTTGTTTGAGCCAAGTTGTGAATATAGAATATTCCTTTACAGTGAAAAGAGTTGGAAAGAAGTTGTTAATAATAGATTCCCGAGAGAAATAGGTAAAAGAAATTTCCATCCAAGATTCAACAGTTGGTCCATTCTTAGCCTAGGTAAAGTCCATCTTGTTGTGATAGGAATGAACAAGAACAAATAAGTTTTAGCTAATGTAATAAAGATACCTATTGTCGCTCCAAAAATTCCATAGCGTGTATTTATTGCAAAATCAAAAAGTTCCGAACCAAATATATTTGGAATAGATATATTCCAACCCCCCAAGTAAAGAACTGTTACAAATAATGAAGAAACTAATAGGTTTAGATAGGAAGCAACGTAAAATAAACCAAATTTTATACCCGAGTATTCGGTTTGATAACCTGCTACTAATTCTTCTTCCGCTTCTGGTAAATCAAAAGGTAATCTCTCACATTCTGCTAGGGAAGAAATTAGAAAAATGATAAACCCTATAGGTTGACGCCACAAATTCCATCCCCCAAAACCATATTTTGATTGCGCCTCAACTATATCAACTGTACTTGAACTATTAGATAATCATAGTCGGTGATACCATCACAGGTCCCATCGCTATTACAGAACCGTACATGAGATTTTCACCTCATACGGCTCCTTGAGGGCCATAAATAAATCTAAGGACCGGGTCGTTTTATCTTGATATGTTTGTTTATAAGATCGATAAGATCAAACGTACGGTCCCGAATTAGACCGATTGAATTCTGTCTGTATTGAATTATTTATTTCATTAAATATTAATTAAATAATCAATTAAATAAATAAAATTAATAAAAAAAAAAAGCACTTCTGAATTGATCTCCTCCTTTCTTTAATAATTTCCATAATTATTTCAATTTTTCTTTGGTGAGTAATAACTTAATTCTTCAATAAAATACTCCTTGTAAAAATATCACTAACCCGACGTTTTCACTTAAAAAAAAGAATTATACATTACATTAATTCATGAATTATGACACGAATTGTATCGATATTCCTATCGATATAGGAAAAAAAGGGAAAGAAAGAAGAAAAAATATATTTTTTCTTCTTTTTTCTATTGTATTCCTTTTTTTTTTTCGTTCCTATTCTTCTTTCTATTTCAGAAAAAAAGGGGGACTTACAAAATAAAGGATTATTTCGTTCCCAATAGTAATTTATTTAATCAGTGGATAGGAGCATACTCTGAATCGGAATCGTGGGGAGTACTGCCCGATCATTTCTACTAACTTAAAGCCCCAATTAGTATTCTTTGTATATTATACAGGAATGTCCTTTTGGATAATTTACACAATATCCATTACTAATCCTTTGCGTATCTTGGTGTTTCTAACCATCCACTCGGTTTTGTTCAATCGCCCATTATGGTAATACATGTATGAAACGACATACAAACGATATTGAAAACTCAATATGGTTGATCTTTTGAGCCCGTTTCAAGTCAGGATGACTAATCAACCAATCTTGGGGTAAACGGTATCTTCTGCTTATGTTTATTCCCGCTCAACTCTTTAACTCTTATACATAGAAAATGAGACTTAATCTTTTTACTGCGAATTTTTTTATAAGCCGTTTTCTTTCACTCATCTAACTATCTGATTTAGTTCATCAATCCGAATAATGAATAAACAAATGAAGATATCTACTCAATTCATTCAGCCCCCTTCCTAGAAAGAAAAGAATAGAGCCTAGAAAGAAAAGAGACAAATTTATGTTTCAACGAATCACACGTAGAGATATTGATAACACACATAAAGTTAATGGTATTTCATAACTAATCGATTGAGCAGCAGCTCGTAGACCACCTAAAAAGGAATATTTATTATTTGACCCGTATCCTGACATAAGAAGTCCAATGGGAGCAATACTTGAAATGGCAATCCATAAAAAAACACCGATATTGAGATCTGCTAAAACAAGGCGATAGCCAAAAGGCACTACTGAATAACTTAGTAAAATTGATATGACTGCTATGGATGGTCCGATACTGAATAAAAGAGTTTCTCCTCTAGATGGAAGAATATTTTCTTTGAAAAGAAGTTTTGCCCCATCTGCTAGAGCTTGAAGAACTCCCAAAGGACCGGCGTATTCAGGTCCAATACGTTGTTGTAGCCCCGCGGATATTTCTCTTTCTAACCATACAATTACCAATACACCTATCGTGATGCCCAATACTGGAGTAAAAATAGGAATAAGGACCCATATAATTCCATAGACTTCTTTTAAAAATTCCAATCTAGAAAAAGAATTGATATCTTGTACTTCTGTTGTATCAATTATCATTTCAACGATCAACTTCTCCCATAATGATATCTATACTACCTAGTATCGTCATAATATCAGCCAATTTCATTCTTTTAACTAACTGAGGAAGAATTTGCAAATTGATAAAACCGGGTGGGCGAATTTTCCATCTCCAAGGAAAACCGCTCTGATCCCCTATCAGAAAAATTCCCAATTCTCCTTTTGGGGCTTCGACTCTCCCATAGAGTTCTAGTTTCGGCAATTCAAAAGTAGGAGAAGGTTTTTTACTAATAAACCGATATTCAAAATCATTCCATTGGGGATTCCTTTCTCTATCAAAGTATCGGATTTCTAAATTCTCATATGGCCCCCCCGGAATTCCTTCCAGGGCCTGTTGAATAATTTTTATGGATTCCGTCATTTCACCAATTCGGACTAGATAACGAGCTAATGAATCTCCTTCTTTTTGCCACTGTACTTCCCAATCAAATTCGTCGTAACACTCATAATGATCAACTTTACGAAGATCCCATTGTATTCCGGAAGCTCGCAACATTGGTCCTGATAAACCCCAATTTATTACTTCCTCCGTACCAATAATGCCTACTCCTTCAACTCGTTCTAAAAAAATAGGATTTCGTGTAATAAGTTTTTGATATTCCGAAATTCCTATTAAAAAATAATCGCAAAAATCCAAACATTTATCTATCCAGCCATGAGGTAGATCAGCCGCTACTCCTCCGATACGAAAAAAATTATGCATCATTCTCATACCGGTGGCAGCTTCGAATAGATCATATATTAATTCTCTTTCTCGGAAAATATAAAAGAAAGGCGTCTGTGCCCCAATATCTGCCATAAAAGGACCGAGCCATAACAGATGAGAAGCTATACGACTCAACTCCAACATAATTATTCTGATATAGCTGGCTCTTTTAGGTACTTGAATATTTCCCAACTGTTCCGGTCCGTTTACGGTTACTGCTTCTGTGAACATAGTAGCTAAATAATCCCAACGTGTTACATAAGGCAGATATTGTATAATTGTTCGGTTTTCCGCAATTTTTTCCATCCCTCGGTGTAAATAGCCCAATATTGGTTCACAGTCAATAACATCTTCACCATCTAGAGTAACGATGAGTCGAAGAACACCATGCATTGATGGGTGGTGGGGGCCCATATTTACTATCATGAGGTTTTTTCTTGTAGCTGGTATATTCATATGTTTTTCCTCGATTCATTCTTTCATGAATTGCTGAAAACGAAAATAAGGTCATTAAAATTCAAGATCTAATAAATCAAATAATTCAAAAAGTCTCTTCAAATTAACGAGTTTTTGATTCCCGAATAGCCAACCTATTAATTAATTCTTTATAACATATTCTATTTTTCTTTGACAAATAAGACAGCAACCGTTGGCGTTTTCCCAAAATTTTACGTAGGCCTCTCTGAGATAAATAGTCTTTTCTATGCAATTCCAAGTGTGAAGAAAGTTTTCGTATCCTATTGGTGAGGCTGAGTATTTGAAATTCAATAGACCCTCTTTTTTCTTCTTGCGAAATAACAGAGATGAATGAATTTTTTACCATAAAATGAAATCCCCCCCCTCTTTTTAGTGCTGGGTAGTTTTATTGATCAATAATAATAATGCCATTCAGTTTAATTTATTATACACAATAATCTGAATTTTTTTAATAATTCCCAATTTGATCAAATAAAAGAGGATTCGACCAGGTATACAAAAAAAAGGTTTTCTGTACTCACAAAAGATAAAAAAATAGAGACCTAAAATGAAAATAATAGAATTTTGTTTATCGTGTCTAGATCTAATTGATATGTCATTGAATCATGTATCAGAATGTAATGTAAGACAATGCATGTGTGCTTTTTTTTGTTTTCATAGATCATGGTACGGAAAATATAGGAAAAATAAATGTACCATTAACGAATTTTCAATCGCGGATACATATGTATCCTTACCAGACTGAAACGACTGCCATTATTGGTATCAAACCAATAGCGATTCATACAAGCTAAATCTTCGAATCGATAATTAGGCCAAAGAAAGAACTTTAATTTCATTTTAATTAGTTTATTTGTATATCCTTTGCTTTTATCCAAAACTTGACTGTTTACCTTCTTTTCATTACAAAATGTTGTATTTATAGGCAGATCATTTCTATTCCTAGAATTAAAACAAACTCTAATTCTCAATTCTCTACGACGTCTAGGGGATAAAATATGTTCCGGAACAAACAAATCATAATGGTTGTTTTCTCTATTTCCAGCCATCTTTTGATGTTTTGCAATGAATTCATCAGAATTCTTCTTATCAACAGGGCTTTTTGCTCGGTACCTTTGATTTATTTCATGCTTACTCTTATGAACTAACGAAATACCTATGGTTTGATACATAATAAATTGTCCTTCGTTTTTTATAGACAGGCGAACGGGTTCGATAATCAATATTCCTTTTTTCATCAATTCTGTAAGAGTGAAATCTTTCCGAATCAGTAAAATATCCAGACTCAATTCTCCCCTTTCAATAGAGGATATGGAGACTTCTCTTGGATTTATCAGTCTAAGCAGGAGACAATATATTTTGATGTTATTCATCTTTTTTTGATTTAAACCATCATCCCATCTCAATTGAAAACGCAAATATCTTTTTAGGAAAAAAGAAAACCCCGCTTCGTTCCTGTATTGTTTTTTATTTATATCTTTTTTCGGGTATGATCCTACATAATCTTCTTCAACATCTTTTTCTTGGTTTGAGAGAGATGATTCAAAATATGCTTGGCTTGCGGATTCTTTTTCTCCTTGATTTCGGTTTTTTAATTCAAGATTTTTTTTTTCATTCGCAAATATTGATATAACAATATCTCTTTTTTTCTTTCTAGCGATGCCTTTATTTTCACTAGCATTTTCGTTTATATTCAAATTTAAAAGAATTAATTTGATTGGTATGGCCCACGGTTTAATCTTATATGCATTATGAAGTATCAAAAATTCTGGGAAGAACCAAAGTTCCAGATTCGATATGGGACAACTTCGTATTTCTTCATTCATTCCCATCCAATCAAAAAGTTTTTTTTTGGAATTGGATAGGTTGCTTTCTTTATTTTGATGAATCGTGAGATAAAAAAGACCTTTCGTGTCGATCTTCTCAACTTGTTGATAATTATTCGTCTGAGTCTTACTAGTCTTAGTATATTTATTACTATTGGTGTCAATATTGATCCAGGCCTCAATATCGACCTTCTTTCTAAGACAAAAATCGAGAATTATCCAATCAAAATATTTTCTATCCGGATTTATCTCCATATGTATAATATTATCTTCGACTCGATAATTATTGATAGGGATACCTCCCGGCACGTTAAATATTTTTCGTTTATGTGTGCTATAATTATAAAAAATCTCTTGGTTATTATTTACTTGTAATGGTAATTCATAAATAGATGGGTTCTTCTTATATTCATAATTAATAGATTTAGGTGATATAAATTTATAAGATAAAAGATCATATCTATATTGTTTTTTAAAATTTTCTTTTTTAGTTGGTAATGAGTCCGCTTCAAAATTTTTTTGTTTTTCGTAGTCAATTAATGGATTTTTTTCATATGAATAACATTTCTTTAAATGTTGATTTTGGTCTATAGAGTGTTGATTGACCCTATTTCTCCATTTTTGTTGTACTAATCTAGACCATCTAATCGGAGATAAATCATATTGATAATGACCCTTTAACCAAAACCCATTTTTACGTTGATTCATTCCAGAATTTCGGGAGTTCTTATGTCTTAATTCGGAATGAAATAGTTTCTGTGTTCCAACAAAAAAATCCTTTATTTCATTTTTAAGAAAAAAAGACGTTCCATTATATTGAAAAACGGATCTTAACTTATATAAGTTAAAGGCTGGGGGTTGTGATAATTGGTAAAACACATATGCTTGTGACAAGTAAGATAAGTCAAAAAAAGGCTGTGTGCTTTTATTCCTAATATTCGAAAGTGACTTTTTGATAGTCGAAATAAAGTGAATTAGACTTTGATTTATTTTATAAACTCGTTCTTGGTTTGTTTCATTATTGTAAATATCTTTCTTATTGTAAATGTATTTAGTAAGAATTTTTTTTGTTGATTCCCGAAAAAGTTGTGGATTGCTATTGGGAATATTAATGATACATAAAAAGATATCTATGTATATCCTTTCAACGAGAAAAAATTTTATAAAATAATGTGATTTACGGATTAGTCGAGCATTTCTTCTTTTTAATATCTGCCAAATATTTTTTGGCGGTTCGAATCTTTTATCATAATAACTTTTTTTGTTAGAACTAATATATATATCTGGGATTATAAATCCCCTTTTTTTTTCTTTTTTTTTTTTTTCTATTTGATTTAGGATTGTGTTTGTTCTATCAGTCAGATTTTTTATTTTTTTTTTTGTTAATGAATAATTTGTCCAATCCGTAGATCGAATTTTACTGACCGATTCATGAATTAGCTGATTTTTTATTATTGAATCGTTTTCTTTTTTAGTTTCACTTAATTGATATATTTCTATTTCTTTCAATCCAAATAATATAATTGGGTTTATTTTTGTGAGTTCTTTTACTATTTCTTTTATAACTAGAATGCTTTTAATAAACCATTTTTTTGTTTCTTTTGAAACATTTAGAAAAAATTTTGTTCTTTCATTTAAAATTCTTAGAACCAGAAAACACTTCTTTTTCAATTTTTTATTTTTTTTTTTGAGTTCTTTAAAAATAGGTTCAAAAAATGAAGGTTGTTTTCGGGGGGAGCCAAAGGGCTGTTCGGCTTCCAATCCCCAAACTGTTAAAAAACAAAAATCATTTTTTTGTCTGTTTCTTT